GTACCTTCCGCTCAAATTGTACCCTTTTCGGACAAAAATAGATAGGAGACTTTTGATAGAATCAGAGTCAATTTCATATAAATTTCGTAGTATATAAATGAACGGAACTATTACTATTTCATCTAAGTTGAATAACCAAGCACTTTATTTTACTATGGATTCTTATAACTCGAGAAATTTTTATTTGGTTATGATCCAAGGAGGAAAAGGGATGGAATAATCATTATACAATCGAAATCAAATAGAAAAATCCACGGTACGATTCATGAATTTGTAATAGATCTATGGGATAGATGATAAGAGAAGTTGTTGTTGATAAATATGAAATTTGAAAAACATTTTTTATTCTTATGGAACCCCGGTCGTGCCAGTACTGCAATAAAATAACTCGCTATTCACTCGGTTTCTGGTCAATAATAAGATTATGTAGGAGAGATGGCCGAGTGGTTGAAGGCGTAGCATTGGAACTGCTATGTAGGCTTTTTGTTTACCGAGGGTTCGAATCCCTCTCTTTCCGTTTCTGTTAATTCACCAGCGTTACCGACCGCAATATATCAAATCAAATAAGAATTCATATCATTATTCCAACAAGCTTTTTTGATAGAGAATCTCTATTCCTAATTACATTACTTTGATACGGGTACGTAAAATACAAATATCGCGGAGACAAAAAACCTACTACGGAGCGATTTATGATACGTGAATGAGAAAAATGTGGATGATGGCCTTTACTTTAGATCTATTTACTTCGTTGAAAAAGGGACATAATTGTCTGAACCCCTTTCTTTGTTATGTTCGTTAGGTTCAAGTCTGACGGGAATAATATTCTACGACTAACAACTCATTTATTTTTAAACCGATCCATTTACTATCTATTATTTGATTTATTAATCCTTTATATTGGAATGAGTCAATAGTCAAATGGTTTGGCAATTCCTCGTGAGGGGACGAAGCAATAGAAGTTTGAATCAGAGCTTTCGATCTTTGTTTATCCTTCGTAGTAATAATATCTCGGGGTTTGCAACGATAACTTGGTATATCCACTATACGACCATTAACTAAAATATGTCTATGGTTAACTAATTGCCTGGCTCCAGGAATGGTCGAAGCCATACCCAATCGAAAAAGGATGTTATCCAAACGCATCTCAAGTAGTTGTAGTAAAACCTGGCCTGTTGACCCTTTGGCTTTTCCAGCAATATGCACATATCTAAGTAATTGACGCTCTGTCAGACCATAATGAAAACGTAATTTCTGTTTTTCTTCTAGACGAATACGATATTGCGATTTTTTCACGGAACGCAACGGGTTTTTAAGATCACTTCCGGATCTAGGTCTTTTACTAGTTAATCCCGGTAAAGCCCCCAGACGGCGTATTTTTTTGAAACGAGGTCCTCGGTAACGAGACATAAAGACTCCTTTTTTTTTATAAAAATTTCATTTTACAGAAGAAATCGAAATTAAGACTGAACTAAAGGATAAACAAAACTAAATCTACTGAAGTATTACAAAGTGGAATGAAACGAATTGTGTCAATATCCGTATTTTTTTTTTTGTATATATAGGAAATTAAAGCTCTGTTTTATGATTTGTTCTATATAGAATAGATCTAATTGCTATAATCAACCTTTTATTCCTAGTTACAAGTTACCACGACATAATAGATTAGGATTAGTCATTCAACGTTTGGAGAAAGTGAAAGGAGAGATTATTAATCATGGAAAAAATCGATAGAGAAAAAAGCCCGCTATCGGAATCGAACCGATGACCATCGCATTACAAATGCGATGCTCTAACCTCTGAGCTAAGCGGGCTCAGATAACAGAAATAGAAATGAAATAATGTATAAGAATTCAAGAAACTACCGGATCTTTTCTATTAGCTAAGAATTGAAGTTAATTTAATATGAACTATACTATATAGTTCATAATTCTTTCAAATACTAAATAATATAACTAATTATATTTATATAATAAATATATAACATTATATATATATAATTTTATATATATAATTATAATATCACTAAATAAAACTAAATAAAAATCGAATTCTATTCTAATTAATGGAAATATCTGACTAGCTAGAATTTTCATTCTATTATGATACATAATCACCATAGATAATATACATTCTATATTATTTTCATATTTTTAGAATTTAGATTATTTTTCGACTTTTACATTAGTACATTAGATTATTTTTTTTTTTTATATAATAATTTATATTTTATATAATAATTTATATAATAATAATATTTATAAATGGAAAATCCATTTTTTTTATGATAATAAAATTTTTGAGATTTGAGAGAATAGTTATAACAAATTCTGTTAATACTATAATTCTGTTAATACTATATTTATATTATAGTATAGCGGATCGGTCCTAAGAAAAGTATAAGATAAGGATAAAGATACAACAATCAAAAATCTAATCAGACATTCCTCCGATTTCGTTCAAAAAAGGAGGATATAAGACGAAACAAAAGAAGAAAGAA